AAACCCCTAAGGGAATTTGAATCCCTGTTTTCTCCTTGAAAAAGAGATGTCCTAAACCACTCTAGACGATAGGGGCTTAGCGAAGATGGGATTTGAACCCATACCTCAAGATTATGAGCCTTGCGAGCTACCTGATTACTCCACTTCGCGTTTTTTTTACATTTATTTATAGATAAAAATAATAAAAATATAATTATAAAAAAGTCACCAATTTGATTTTTTTGTACCAGGCAATAAACATAAATTAAAATTTTTATATAAAGAATGTCTAGATTGTCCAAAATCTCTATAATAACTACGTGATCGACCTGTTATTAAGCACCGTTTTTGTAAACGTACAGCTAAACTATTACGTGGCAAAGTTTTTAATTTATTTTTTATTTTATTTATTCTTTTAGATTTTAATAATTTATTTTTTTTAATTTGATTTTTTAAAATAGAATAAGTTAAATAATATTTATTTTCTAAATTCTTTTTTTTATTTTCACGAACTATTATACTTTTTTTTGTCATAATATTTATTAGTTTTTTATATTAGAATAATATTCAATAACTTTTATTTTATTATTGTTTAATGATATCCATTTTTTATCATTTTCAAGTTTTTTTTTAGAAATTATTAATTTTTTTTTTGATGATAAAATAGTTATTTCATCATTTATATTACAACAATAATTTGGAAAATTAACTAAATTATTATTAATTAAAATATTTTTATGATTAATATATTGACGTGCTTCACAAATCGTATGGCATATACCTAAATTTACAATGACATGATCTAAGCGCATAAATAATAATTTAGTTAATGTTTCATTTGTAGGGTTTTTAGACTTTTTTGAAATATATATATATTTACGTAATTGTTTTTCACCAATTCCATGATAAAAACGTAATTTTTGTTTTTCTTCTAATTTTTCATGATAACGAGATTTTTCTCTTGTATTTCTTTTTTTTATTATTTTTTTTTTTTTTATAAGAATACCAAAACGTGTTAATTGTTTATAAATTGGTTTAGTATAATGATAATGTGATGACATAAATTTATTATTTAAAATTATAATTGTTTATATTAATTTTTACATTGTTTTTTTATTTATTTAAAAATTATTTATATTTTATATAAATAAATTAAAAATAATATTATATTATGAGTAATAAAAACGATAAAAATTTTTATTTTGTGTGTATAAAATTTTTTAAAAATGATAATATTATTATTGATAAATTAAATAATTTTTTTATATTTTTTGAATCAAAAAATATAAAAAATGATAAGAATTACTTTATTGAAATTTATAATGAATTAAATTTATTAAAATATTATGATTTTGTTGATTTTAATGATATTAATAATATAAATTTAAATATTTATTGGGAAAATTATATTGAAAATTATATAGACACTGAAGTTTACAATAATTTAAGTTTTTTTTATTTTGTTAATAATATAGATCCACGTACTATTGCCCCTGGAATGCGAGTTAAACATTTATGGTTTCAATGTGATAACTGTGAAGGTTTAAATTATAAAACATATATTAGAGAACAATTCTTTGTTTGTGAAATATGTGGAATTCACATGAGAATTAATAGTCAAGAAAGAATTAATTTATTACTTGATCAAAATAGCTGGAAACCTTTTCAAAAAGATGAAAATTTATTTAGTGTAGATCCTATTGATTTTGATCTAAATTATGAAAAAGAAAATCAAATACCTGAAGAAGTAATTTTAGTATTAAAAGATGTAATTAAAGAATTAAATTTAGATAAAGAAGCAGTTAGGGAATTAGGATTTGAACAATATGATAGAGAAATATTATTAAGATTAGGATATACTGATTTATATTTAGAAAGTGAAGAATCATATAAAAATGAATTAAATAAGACTAACAATATTAATAATGATAGTAATACAAATAAGACTAACAATGATAATATTAATAATGATAGTAATACAAATAAGACTAACAATGATAATATTAATAATGATAGTAATACAAATAAGACTAACAATGATAATAATGATAATAATATAAATAAGACTAACAATGATAATATTAATACTGATAATTTTTATACATCTTCAGAATATGATACATCTTCAGAATATGAAAATAATATTGATAATTCAGATTTTGATACTTATATAGATAGTCTTCTATATAATATTAGAACAACAGGTTTAATTGAAGCAGTACAAACTGGTATAGGTAAATTAAATAATGTTCTTATAGCAATTGGATTTATGGATTTTAGTTTTATTGGAGGTAGTATGGGTTCTGTTGTTGGTGAAAAATTAACTCGTTTAATTGAATATGCTACTGAAAAATCTTTACCCATTATTATAATATGTGCTTCAGGTGGAGCTAGAATGCAAGAAGGAATTTTAAGTTTAATGCAAATGGCAAAAATTTCTTCTGCACTTTATTATTATAAATTAAAAAAGAATTCATTATATATTTCTATATTAACATCACCAACAACAGGTGGAGTTACAGCTAGTTTTGGTATGCTTGGTGATATAATTATAGCTGAACCTGATGCATATATAGCTTTTGCTGGAAAACGAATAATTGAAAAAGTATTAAATATAGAAGTACCTGAAGGTTTACAAGAAGCTGAATATTTATATGAAAAAGGTTCTTGTGATCTAATTGTACCTCGTAATCTTTTGAGAGAAACAATTATTGAAATATTTAAATTCCATGGAATTAATTAATTTAATAACAATATATATATAATATTGTTATTAAATATTAAATTATTAAAAATATGAAAATTAAACAAAAAAATATACTTGTATTAGATGATCTATTATATAAAATAAAAAAAAAAGAAAATAAAAATTATAAAAAACATAGTAATAATGAATTAAAAAATTTTTATAAATTAGATGATTTATTATATAGGAATGATTATAAATATGTAAAAAAAATTAAATTTGTAAAAAAAAGAATTGTTAAAAAAAATTATTTATCAAAAGATGAGATAAATTATAAAAATTTACAAAGTATTAAACGTTTTATAATCAAATCTGGAAAAATTGCACGCATAACAACAACAAAATTAGAATTAAAACAACAAAAATTAATTGCTCTTGAAATAAAAAAAGCTCGTATATTAGCTCTTTTATCTCATAAGATTCCTTCTATTTTGACAATAAAAGATATTATATCTAAAAATAAAAAAAAAATTAATATTTATAATAAAAATAAAAAAAATATATCTGTAAAATCTGTTAATAAGAATTTTATAAATAAAAATAATAAAAATATTAATCCTATATATGATAAAAACAAAAAATATATATTTAAAAAAATATAAAAAATAAGCTTTTGCTTTTTTAACTTTCCTTATTAATTTTAATTATAATTAATTATTTTTAATTATTTGTATATCTACAATCATTAACTATTTTTGTTTTTACATTATTATAATAGATAATTTTATCTATTACATTAATGTAATAAAAAATAATAAAATAAAAATAATAAAATTAATTTCCATCGTTTTTATGTTAAATTTTATACATAGAGGTTTTATTAATATGCCGGAATTATGTATTAAAATATAATTTGTATAATACATATTTTAATTAAAATTCTTATTTTTATAAATTTATTCTTATTCAAATGTAACGACATTTTTTTTTAATTTGTTTTAATACTAACCTTATTAATATGTATTTTTATTTATTTTTTCCGCTTATTGAAAAATTTTTTTTTCAATGGAATTTTCTTATTTTATCATAAATTTACTATTTATATATTTTATACGAGTCACACATACAACCTTTTACACTTTCCTTGAAGTTGAGGACATCCATTAAATATATTTTTTGATTTCTTATATTTCTTTTTTTTTTTGTAAATTTGTTTTAAATTTATCATATATTATTATATTTTTTGATATTATAGAACTAAACCAATATTTTTTATTTAATGGGTTTAGATAGGTTCAGAACCTATATCTATATATCATAATATTTTAAATTTTTCAAATTTGATCATATAAAAGAAATATTTATACATTTTTTTATATAAATTAATTTATACTCGTCTTTTTTTGGGAGATTTACAACCATTATGTGGTAACTTATTTAAATTACGCATATATATAACATTTATTTTCATATCATATATAACTCGTAAAACAGCATCCTTTCCAGGACCAAGTCCCTGTATATATATTTTAGCATGTTTAATTGTTATTCTTTGAAATACTTTACTAGCCATTATATAAGCAGCAAAAGGAGTTCCTTTTTTTGTATGTTTAAATCCATATACACCCGTAGAAGTTACAAATAATACTTGTTTTAATCTATCTTTAATTGTTAAAATTGTATTATTATAACTAGATATAATATGAATTATAGCCATATTTAGTGTAAAAGCGAACTTTCGACGTTGACTACCTGTTAATTTTTTTAATTTAATACTAATACTTGTTGATTTTTTTTTAATACTTGTTGATTTTTTTTTAATACTTGTTGATTTTTTTAATCTCATATGTATAATACTTAGTGTTGTTTTTGTTTATGTTTTGGATTAGAACAAATTATCAATATTCTTTTTTTTCTTCGAATTAACCTACATTCTTTACAAATTTTTTTAACTGAGGATCTTATTTTCATATATTTTATTTTAATTTTTATTCACCATATATATAGTAGTACTTCTCCACCTATATTTTTTAAACTAGCTTCTTTGTTTGTCATTAATCCAGAAGAAGTTGAAATTATACTTAAACCCATACCACCTAGAATTTTAGGAAGTTTTTTATGATTTACATAAATTTTTTTATGTGAATTACTTATATATTTTATATATATTTGTTTTCTTTCTTTTAATGTTAATATTATTATAATATTTTTATTTTCTTTGTAATTATGATATCTAATATTTTCAATAAATCCTTCTTTATAAAGTATATTTACGAATTCATATGAAAAATTATTATATGGAATATATACTATTCTTTTTTTTATAAGATAAGCATTTCTAATTTTAGTTATAATATTTGCTATATTATTCATAATATTGGTTTATAATATTTCTGATGCTAATGATATTAATTTTGTAAATTTTAATTTTCTTAATTCTTGAGTAATTATGCCGAAAATACGTGTACCTTTTGGATTTTTATTTTTATCAATTATAACAGCAGCATTATCATTAAATTTTAATGTAATACCTGAATTACGTTTTATTTCTTTACAGGTACGTACAATAACAGCTCTTACTATTTCTGATTTTTCAATAGCTGGATTATTACGTCTAGTTTCTTTAATTACTGAAATAACAATGTCACCTATATATGCATATTTACAATTATTACCAACTCCTAATCTATTTATACACATTAATTTACGAGCACCACTATTGTCTATTACTAATAAATAAGTTTGTCTTTGAATCATTTTATTATTTTTTTATAAATTTTGTTTTTATAGATATTTTTGATGCAGCAATTTTAAAAGCTTTCTGTGCCAAAATTTCAGATATATTTGAAATTTCATAAATTATTTGTTCAGGTTTTAAAACGAATATCCAAGAATGAGGATTTCCTTTTCCAGATCCCATTCTTGTTCCTGTTGATCTCAATGTAATTGGTTTATCTGGAAATATACGTATCCATATTTTTCCTTCCCGTTTTAAAAATCTTGTTATTGATCTACGACCAGCTTCTATTTGTTTAGTTGTAATCCATGAACATTCTTGAGCTTTTAAAGCATATTTTCCAAAAGAAATATTATTTCCACGACAAGCAACACCTTTCATTCGACCTCTATGTTGTTTCATGAATTTTATTTTTCTATTATTAGTGTTCATTTTTCAAATATATTTTAAAAATATTATTTTTTTTTAAAGGGTGCCCCGTTACCACCATCATATCCATTAATACCACCATCATATCCATTAATACCGTAACCACCAAAACGATAAATGGTTGTATTTTTAGGTTTAGGTTTACTTTCTCTATATTGTTTTTTATTTTCATATAAAAATTTATATTTATATTTGTATTTATTTTTATATTTTTCTTTGTATTTTTTATAAAAATTATAGATGGGTCTTTTTTTTTTAACAATATCATTTTCTTTCTTATCAATATTAGTTTTATTGTTATCATTTTTATTTAAAGAATGATAGTAACATCTATATAAACTTTCATCACTATCTTCTTTGTGTAAATAATAATCAATTTCATCTTTGATATTATTATATTTGTGATAATCCATATCATTTATAATACTATTACATAATTTATTGTTGTTATCACATTTATTTAAATTACAATAACAACAGCAACATCTGTATAATTGACAATTACATTTTTTATTTAAATTACAATAACAACAGCAACATCTGTATAATTGACAAATGCATTTATTTAAATTACAATTACTATAAAAATTACAATAGTTATTACATAAAAAAAAATTACAACAGTTATTACATAAATTTTTGTGACAACAACATATATTTTTTCTAAGCATGTTTATTTGATAATTTTTTCTTTGTCTAAGTAAATTCTTATGACAAATACATTTTTTTTTATTTATATTATTCATTTTCATTATATTATAATAGTATCACTTTTTAAATTAATTATTAATTAATTTTGTATTTTTCAATAAACAAAAAATAAGTAAATTTAATAAGCCAATTTTCAATAAATAAATTTAAATAATTACTAAATTAATCGATAAATCATTTTTAATTTTTAATAAATAAATTTAAATAATTATTAAATTAATCAATAAATCATTTTTAATTTTTAATAAATCAAATATGTATTTATTATATTTGATTTATGATTTTATTTAATCATCCAAATAATTATTAATATAATAATCAATAAGGATTATAATTATTGCATATAGATATATCATATATAATATATATTCCTCTTATTTTTTTTTTTAAATAATACATATGTATTATTTTTTTTTTTTAAAAAAAGAAACTTAATTTACTTTTTATTTTATGTAAATTAATAAAGAAAAAACATTTAATAATTACTAAAATAATTATTAAATAATTATTTTACTTTACAAATTTATAACTTATTAATTTATTTTTTAATTACAATCCATACTTTTAAACCTAACATTCCACATCTTGTTTTAATAGATTTAGAACAATAATTTACATTAGCTTGAATTGTATGTAAAGGTAAAGATCCCTCTCTTGTCCATTTAACAAATGCTCTTTCTTTTCCATAGAGCCGACCTGCTATTTTAATTTGTATTCCTTCTATATTTGTTTTTTTTTCAACTAAAAATAAAATTTTACCAAATATTTTACCAAAAGAAATTTTATTTTTTAATTGAAATTCAATATACCTAGTAATAAAATTTGAATTTTCATAAGGTTTTGCTATTTTTAAAATAGTTATACGTATTCTAATATTTTTATTTTTAATAAAATTGGAAATAGTTTCACGTAATCTTCGTCTTATATTGAATTTTCTTAATTTTAAATAAGTAAAAACTTTTATTTGTATTTTAATAAAATTAATTTTTCTTTTTATTATAATATTTTCAATTATATTAGTTGATTTATAAATTTTATTAAAAAAACTTGTGATACAATTTCTTAATTTTTCATCTTCATTCAAAATTATAGAATAATTTTTTTTATTAAAAAACCAAAAAGAATTATAATTTTCATTAATGATAAGTCTATGACTTATTGGATTTACTCTTGTTCCCATTTATTGATTTATTTATTATTTTATTGATTTTTTGGTTTTCTAGTAGTTCTAGAATCAGGTTTTGCTTTTTTTTTTTTAGAAGAATATTTTTTACGTTTAGGAATAATTTTTTTAGATTCAGGTTTATAAATAGCAGAAGTAAGTTTAGATTTATGTTTTGGAGCTTTTTTTTTCAATCTTTTTTTTTTTTTTTTTTCTTTATGACCTAAAAATTTTAAAGTTGGTACAAATTCTCCAATTTTATGACCTATCATAAGTTTTGTTATAAAAAGAGGTATATGTATTTTTCCATTATATATAGAAAATATATGACCAACCATAGCTGGTATTATATTTGAAGATCTTGACCAAGTTTTTATTATATTTTCTTGTCCTTTAGGTTTTTTAATTTTTTTTAATATATGATTATGTATAAACATATTTTTTATTATTTTATAATACTACTACTATTAATATGCATTTTTAATCTTAATATATTAAATCTGCTTCCATTATTTGTATTAAACCAATAACGATTTATACAAGCTATGTCCTCTAACATAAAATTAGGCCATAAATATTTTTTAAATTTACAAATTTCTTTTGAATTATAATACATATATTCATTATTATATAAATCAAATAAATCAAACAATTCATAATTAAATTCATATTCATTAAAATTAAATTCATATTCATATTCATTAAAATTTTCTTCTTTATATGATGATAAATTATTATATAAATTTAAATTTGTTAAAATACGCCATTTTTTACAATGTATACTTGACAACAAATTTTCAGGAATAAAACATAATCCTAATATATCTTTATTAGTAAATTCTTTAGTGAAAGAAACGGCAATTAATTGTTGTATAAATATATATTTCTCATAAATATTATGTTTTTTTAAAGGAACACAATTATAATTAACTATATTAAAATCAATTAATTTACCTAATTTTTTATTTATTAAAGGTAATATAGATAACTCTATATTACCTTTTTCTAATTCAGAAACAAAAAACATAGGATCTATCTCAAATTTCTTAGCTTTAATTAAACGAACAAAACGACTATATGATCTTATATTATTTAATATTTTTTTATTTATTGAACTATTACACCATTCTAATTGAAAAAGATTTTTAAAATGTTTCTTTTTATTTTTAGCTATTTTTTGATCTCTTTTTATCTGTTGTATTATTTCTTTATTAACTTCATCTTCTTTATCTTTAACTTTAATTTTAATAATTTCATCTTCATCTTCATATTCTTTATTTTCATCAATTTCATCTTCTTTATCATCTTTATCTTTACTAATTTCATCTTCATATTCTTCACTAATTTTTTTTTTAATTATACTTTTACTGATCTTTTTATCATCATTATGTACTTTAACTTTATAAGATGTTTTACTGATATTTTCATCATCATCATTAGGTATTTCATAATATATTTTACTAATATTTTCATCATCATCATTAAGTATTTTATGAGATGTATCAACACCTTTTATATTATTTTGTTTTATATCTTCTATTTTATCTTTTTTATCTTTAGTATCAACATTATTGTTTTCTTTTTTTATAATATCAAAAATATAATTTAATGATAACATATATTGTTCTGAATGTTTTATCCAATTTTTAAATTCATATTCAGTATTAATAATATTATTTTCATTATTAAAAATACCATATTCATCATAGGTTTTTTTATTAAGACTATATAAATTATTACAAAAATTTATTAATTTTTCTTGTTTAATTAAATAATTATCATTTTTATTTAAATAATTTAAAGAAAAATATAAATATTCATAAATTTTATACATTTTTGAATTATAATACTGAGGTATATTTTTTATATTAACTTTATTAATATTTAATAAATCTTTCCACGTATTACATAATGTTTTATTATTAGTTTGTTGTAAAATTTTATAAAATACATATGCTTGTGATATAAATTTATTATTATTTTTTATATTTGACAATATAAATTTTGACAATATAAATTCATTATTTTCGTTTTTTTCAATATAATTTTTTAAAGTACTTATTATAATTTTATCTAAAAACATAATAATATTTTTAATAATATTGTTCATTTTATGAAATTTTAATACAATTATTTTATGAAATTTTAATACAAAAAATGAAAATAAATAATCTTTAGATATTATTCGTTTTACTTTACTTTTTAACAACTTTAAATTAGTATTAGTTAATATTTTTTTAGAAGTTAGTTTTTCTATCATAATAATTTTTTCTTTAATTTCTTCTTTTTCTTTTATTTTATATAATAGCTCATCATCTAATATATCTATATCATTTAATACAAGTATATTTTCTTGTTCTTCTTCAACTTTTTCTAAATCCGATTTTTTCTTTTTTTTAAAAATTTCCATTTTAATTATTCTAATTATTAGATCAAGTATATAATATTTTCTCATATACTTGATTATGGGTTTAAAAAAAGAAGACTTTTTTATAGGGGGACCAAAAGGTATATCAGTTTCCTTTCCAAAAAACGTTAAGAAACAAGGTTTTTGTTCTTTATTTTTATGACTACGCCAAGGTCTAAGTTTAAAAGGATATAAAATTTTTATTTGCATACCCTCAGTTCCCCACTGTTTTGGGAATTCTTTCTCTGATAATTGAACACCATTAAAAGTACATATTATATGTGTTTCTTTACGAAAATCTTTAAAATCTTCATCGAATTCGGGATATTGAAAAAGAAGTATACGACCAATATTTTTAGTTACTATTAAAAATGGTAAAGTAATATGTTTTCTCAAAAATGAATGAATAATTAATAACATACCTCTAAATCCATGTAATAATGGTAATATATCCCAAAGTTCTGCATCTTTAACAGAAATTTGTTCAATTTGTCCAATATTGTTTATAATTATTTCATCAAGACTTTTTTTTTTTCCTATACGGAAACTCTTTAGATAATTAAAAAATAGTTGGAACACCTTTATTTTTCTTTTATCTACAAATAAAGCAGAAGTAAGATCTTTTTGAAAAGAATGATAAACTCTAGTTTTACGTCTTTTAGTCCGCATTGAACCTTTTATTAAATTTTTACGAAAATCTGATTTAGTAAAATAACGCATAAAAACTAAATCTCGACTTTGATCTTTTTCTTTTTCTTTCTGTAGTTCTTTTTCTTTATCTATTTGTTTTTTATCTTTTTTATGTTTTTTTTTATTAGTAACTGCTTCTATATTTTCCTCTTTTTCGTCTTCTTTATAAATTAAAACTCGTTTAAATCTTCTTGATCGTACACCAGGTTGATAATTCCAACCATGTTCCATAAATCTAACTTCGGAAATTAGATTATAAAACCATTTTGAAACATACTTATATTCTGTAAAAAATTTATGTAAATCTTCATAATTATATTCTGTAAAAAATTTATGTAAATCTTTTATATGTTCAAATAAAAAAGAAACTGAAGTTAATATTTCATCTTCATTCAATTTTTTATAATTTAATGAAAGTTTCTTAAATATTTTTTTCTTATTTTCTTCAATTTCAACATAGTCGAAAAATCTAAATTTAGTTTCAATTGAGTCACTATATTTAAAAATTTGTTCATCATCATCATCATCATTATCATATATGATTTGATTTAGTATATTTATTCTATCATAAAATTCATCTTTAAAATTCCATCTTTTAAAATCTAATTTGTTATCATCAATATATATATTATTTAAATCTGTTAGTGAAAATGTTTCATTAATTAATTTTAAAAAATTATATAGATTAGGTGAATAAGTATAAAAAATATTAAATTTATATTCTTCGTTATATCCATTAAAAAAATATTGTGACATTTCTTTTCTTAAAAAATTGTCTGCATTTCTATTCTTTATATATCTATATGGTTGAACCCATCCTTGATAATCAAAAAAAACTTGTAATAATGGCTTTGATTCATAATCATTTTTTTTTTCATTTATTAATTCTGTTAATTCGTCTTCCTTTTTTTTATCCATAGTCATTTTATCTAAATCTAACTCATCTTGAATATCATATGATTTTTGGCTAAAAATAAAAGGCATTTTTCCTAAAATAATTAAATATGTTAAATAGAATAAACTATTAAAAATTCTTTTGTAGATATATGGTCCCGTTATTATTTCTATTTTAAATTTTTTATTCCTAGTTAATAGATTTTTTATTTTTAATAAAGATTTATCGATTAAATTAATTAATAAAAATTTATCGATTAAATTAATTATAATTATAAAAACATAATATCCTATTAAACTTCCGACAAGATTAAATAATAAAAATACTTTTTTATTATTACATTTAAAAATAAAAACATTCATAGATCTTAATAATGCTGAATTAGGTACAATAAAATAATTTAGAATCTGAAATACTAAATTAGTTAATAAAATTAATTTTTTTTTATCTAAATCATCCTCATTAAAATAAAACTTTTGATCTTTTAGTTTTAACCAATGCCAAACTAATATTAAGACCATAAATATAGTTATGCAATGAGGTTTATTAAATAGTCTATAAAAAGGAGTATATAATGTTGATATAATTATAATACACCGTCCAACAAGAAAACCTATTGATGCGGGTATTTTTACTTCATCCGTAATTTTACTTCCAGTTAAGAAATAAATAATATAAAAATAGGAAGGTCCTATAAATAAAAAATTTAAAAATCCATAATAAAAACTAGTTAGTATAATAAAAATTATATTATTTCTAAAAAAGTAACAAATTAAACCAAATAATTGTTTATGATATTTTTTCAAAATATGTTTACCGTATTTTCTTAAAACATATTTATAAATTATATAGTATTTTTTTTTCATTATTAAAATTTTCCTCTTATTTTATTTTAGTATTTTTTTTATACATTTACTTTTACTTTTAAATTATCTTATTTAGGCATAAAGTTATTTTTCCATAAAATGTCTTTTAAAGTATCGTCACCACAAAAAATTTTACCACCAAGTTCGAAATGTTTTAGTGTAGATCCTTTTTGCTAAAACACCAAAATACATTAATTAAATAATAATAAAAATAAACCTCCTTCGGTCTTTTAGTATTCTTAAGCTACATATATTACTATATATATACTAAGAACCTATATATTATATATAACAGTTCATCTAACTGAGACCTTATTATTTTATAATTTTAATAAAATTATAAATAGGAAGCACTCATCTTTGGATGGGTTTCCTACTTATATGCTTTCAGCAGTTATCCACTCCACACGTAGCTACCTAGCATTTACCATGGGAATGATAACTAGTACACCAGAGGTGTGTCCTTTCCGATCCTCTCGTACTGGGAAAGACAACCATTAATGCTTCAACGATTACACCGGATATGGACCGAACTGTCTCACGACGTTCTGAACCCAGCTCACGTACCGCTTTAATGGGCGAACAGCCCAACCCTTGAAACATGCTACTGCTCCAGGTAGCGATGAGCCGACATCGAGGTGCCAAACCTACCCGTCGATGTGGACTCTTGGGGAAGATCAGCCTGTTATCCCTAGAGTAGCTTTTATCCGTTAAGCGATAGCCCTTCCACACAGTACTATCGGATCATTAAGACCGACTTTCGTCTCTGTTCGACAAGTAGGTCTCACAGTTAAGCTTACTTTTGCCTTTACACTTGACAACCAATTTTAATAATGGTTTAAGAAAACCTTTGTGCGCCTCCGTTACTCTTTTGGAGGCCTACGCCCCATATAAACTGTCTACCTAAAACTGTCTTTTTTTTTTTTAATAAAATTAGAATTTGAATTTTATCAGAGTGGTCTTTCATTAATGATAAATTTTTTAATTTTACCTCCCACCTATTACTACACAGAAAAAATGCAAATTCAATTATAGGGAACAGTAAAGCTTCATAGGGTCTTTCTGTCCAGGTGTAATTAGTTTGCATCTTCACAAACATTTTTATTTCACCGAGTCTTTCTCTGAGACAGTACCTAGATCGTTACGCCTTTCATGCAGGTCGGAACTTACCCGACAAGGAGTTTCGCTACCTTAGGACCGTTATAGTTACGGCCGCCGTTTACTGGGGCTTTAGTTGTAAGCTTTTCTGACATCAGATAACCTACTTCTTTAACCTTCCAGCACTGGGCAGGCGTCAGCCTCCATACATGGTCTTACGACTTTGCGGAGACCTGTGTTTTTGTTAAACAGTCGTCTGGGCCTGGTCACTGCAACCTATAAATAGGCACTTCTTGTCCCGAAGTTACGAAGTTATTTTGCCGAGTTCCTTAGAGAAAAGTTATCTCGTACCCCTTAGTATACTCTACTCACCCACCTGTGTAAGTTTATGGTACAGGTATCTCTTATTATATATTTTTAAGTTTTTCCTGGAAGTATGACATACGTTATTTTTACATTAAAGTTTTATACTCAGATTTCATCAAAAAATAATTGATTTAAGTCCTTGAACTGATAACCATATTTCAGTTAACTTAGCCTTCTTCGTCCCTTAAAAATACAATTTTTCAAAAAGATAGTACAGGAATATTAACCTGTCGACCATCAACTGCGTCTATCGACTTAATCTTAGGACCTGACTTACCCTACGTGGATAAACTTTGCGTAGGATTCCTTAGGTTTTCGGGGCATTGGATTCACACCAATGTTTTTGTTACTCAAGCCAACATTCTCACTTCCGTAAAAATTTTAATACGGAACGCCCCCTTACCGATATTTTTGTATATTTTATATCTCAAAGCTTCGGCAGATTACTTAGCCCCGTACATTTTCGGCACAAAGACGCGTTTAGCAGTGAGCTCTTACGCACTCTTTTAAGGATAGCTGCTTCTAAGCCAACCTACTGATTATCTTTGCATTTTCATCTCCTTTACCACTTAGTAATCATTTTGGGGCCTTAACTGATGATCTGGGCTGTTTCCCTTTTAACAATGAAGCTTATCCCACATTGTTTCACTAGTTATATTTTTATCCAGTATTCAGAGTTTGCTTTAATTTGGTCATTTTTTATTTTCCTCGTCAAAACAGTGCTTTACCCCTGGATATTTTTTATTAACCGCTGTACTTATATACATTTCAGGGGGAACCAGCTAGCTCTGAGTTCGAGTGGCATTTCACCCCTAACCACAAATCATCCGTTGATTTTGCAACATCAACCGGTTCGGACCTCCACTTAATTTTATTTAAGCTTCATCCTGTTCATGGATAGATCACTCAGGTTCGGGTCCATAAATAATGACTATTTTTTTGCCCTTTTAAGACTTGCTTTCGCTATGGCTTCAGTATTGCTACACCTTAACCTTAAAGCCAATATTTATGAGTCGCTGGCTCGTTCTTCAACAAGCACACAGTTAGAGATTATTTCTCCTTCTATAATTTGATAGCTTGCAATTTCATTATGAATATAATTCTCTTGTTAGAAAATTTTTACCTTTCCCTCACGGTACTTGTTCACTATCGGTTACCTAGTAATATTTAGCCTTACAAGGTGGTCCTTGCAGATTCGCACAAGATAAACATTTCTCGTGTTACTTGGGATTTAATATAACAAAAAATTATCATATATGTTTTTGACTACGGGACTTTCACCCTCTAGGGTATAATGATTTGTCTAACATTAAAAAATAATTTTTTTGTTACTTTTTTTTATTTCCCACAACCTCATTTTTAATTAAATGATTTAGGCTATTTCCCGGTTCGCTCACCACTACTAAGGGAATTGACATTTTTTGTCTATTTTCCTCTGGATACTAAGATGTTTCAGTTCTCCAGGTCATCTCTAACTTGAAATAAAACAAGTAGTTCTAAAGATTAATCTATTCGGGAATCTACGATTATTTTAATCGTAGCATTTCGTTATTATTATTACTAACGCCCTTCTTCGTTTCTAGGTACCAAGGTATTCATCACAAGCTTTTTTTTAGTTCTATTTTTTATTATTTTAAATTTTCCTTTTGTGAGGTAGTCCAGCCACACCTTCTGGTACAGCTACCTTGTTACGACTTCACTCTAGTTACTAGCCTCACCTTTACCATCATATTAAATGAGTTAGGGCATGACCAATTCCCTGAGTGTGACGGGCGGTGTGTACAAGGTCCGGTGACTTATTCACCGCTGTATTGCTGACCAGCGATTACTAGCGATTCCGACTTCATGCGGGCGAGTTGCAGCCCGCAATCCGAACTGAGACTGGGTTTTTATGTTTTGCTATATCTTTACAGAATTGCAACATTTTGTCCCAGCCATTGTAGCACGCGTGTAGCCCAGAGTATAAAGGGCATGATGACTTGACGTCTTCCCCACCTTCCTCTAATTTAGTATTATCATTAGCTGTTTGTTTAGGGTACCAAAAATTGGTAACTAAACATGGGAGTTGCGCCCGTTATGGGAGTTAACCCTACGCTTGACAGCACGGGCTGACGACAGCCATGCACCACCTGTGTCTACGTATTTATTTATCAGATAAATACGTATCTTACTTTTTCAGAAAGATTACGACATACAATCCCTGGTAAGGTTCTTCGCTTTGCATCGAATTAAACCACATGCTCCACCGCTTGTGCGAACCCCCGCCAATTCCCTTGAGTTTCATTCTTGCGAACGTACTTCCCAGGCGGGATACTTATCGCGTTAGCTTTAAGCTTAGCTATATTTTAGTATAGTAATGCTAAGTATCCATTGTTTACAGCTAGGACTATTGGGGTGTCTAATCCCTCTCGCTACCCTAGCTTTCGTTTATCAGTGTCAATTTTGAATCAACAAGGTGCTTTCGCCCTTGGTGTTCTTTCCAATCTCAACGCATTTAACCGCTTCATTAGAAATTCCCCTTGCTTTATTCAAACTCTAGCTTAATAGTTTCAATCGCCTAATCAGAGTTAAGCTCTGAGATTTAACGATAGACTTATAAAGCCACCTTAAAACACTTTACGCCCAATAATTCCGGATAATGCTCGCATCCTCTGTATCACCGCGGCTGCTGGCACAGAGTTAGCCGATGCTTATTCTTGAGATACTGTCATTTTCCTTATTTTCTCACAAAAGAAGTTTACAACCTATCGGCCTTCTGCCTTCACGCAACATTGCCCCGTCAGGCTTTCGCCCATTGCGGAAAATTCCCCACTGCTGCCACCCGTAGGAGTCTGGACCTTATCTCAGTTCCAGTGTGATTGATCATCCTCTCAGACCAATTACTGATCATTGTCTTGTTAAGCTGTTACCTTACCAACTAACTAATCAGACATAAGCCTTACCTTTAGTGGATTTTAATCCTTTTACTTTTCAGCTTATAGGACATTAGCAAATGTTTCCATTTGTTATTTCCTTCTTAAAAGGATAAGTTCTTATGTAATTACGCACCCGTTCGCTACTAGAAATAGAAAAACTATTTCTCGTTCAACTTGCATGTGTCAAGCATGTTGCCAGCATTCATCCTGAGCCAGGATCATACTCTCTTATAAAAACATATTTTGGTGTACTTATAGCTTCTATTAGAGGTCATATAAATAAAATAATATAAATAAAATAAGCATAAAAGATTAGTAAATAAAAAATATAAGATAAGCTTAAATTAACTCATATTCATATTAAATTATGGGGAGCCATATGAAATTAAAATTTCATGTATGTAGCTCTGTAAAGTAACAAATTTGTTAACTTAACACAGTTAGACCTAAAAAACCTAATTCAGCTCTTAGAAAAGTTGCTAGAGTAGAATTAACTTCTGGTCCAACTATTATTGCAGCTATACCAGGAATAGGACATGATTTAAAAACACATTCTCATGTATTAGTTAGAGGAGGTCGTGTTAAAGATTTACCCGGAGTTAAATATCGTATTATTCGTGGAAATCGTGATGCTGATGGAGTAGAAGATCGTTTAAAAGGACGTTCAAAATATGGTGTTAAAAAACCAATAAAGCAAAAAAATATATGATATTTTTATTTTGTTTTAAATTTAAATAAAAATTATTAAAAAATAAATGAAAAGAAAAGGAGTTACTAATAAAAAATATGCCAGACCATAAACAATCTAGATCTAAATTTGATCCTAATAAAACTAAACTTAATAGATCTAAATTAAATTATATAACAGATAAAACTAATAAATTAAAACCTGATACAGGTTATAAAAAAGATACAGGTTATAAACCTGATACAGGCTTTAAAAGAGATACAGGTTATAAAAAAGATACAGGTTATAAACCTGATACAGGCTTTAAAAGAGATACAGGTTATAAAAGAGATACAGGCTATAAACCTAAACCTGATACAGGTTATAAAAGAGATACAGGCTATAAACCTAAACCTGATACAGGCTATAAAAGAGATACAGGCTATAAACCTGATACAAGCTATAAAAGAGATACAGGCTATAAACCTAAACCTGATACAGGCTATAAAAGAAGAGATACAGGTTATAGTTATAAAAGAAAAAATAAATTTAAAACTAACACGAGGTATAAAAAAGAAAGTAAATTAAAACCTTATATGGGTTTAGGTTATAAACTAAATTATAAAGAAAAACCTAAATTAGAATTAAAAACTAATTATAAATATAAACCTGATCCTATTTATAAAAATAGAATTATTAATTTGTTAATTAATAAAAATATTAAAAATGGTAAAAAATCATTGTCTTATAAAATTATTTGTCATACTCTCAATTTTATAAAATATAAAACACAATCTGATCCTTTAATAATTATACGAAAAGCACTTAAAAAATTGACTCCATCACTTATATTAAAACCAAAAAGATCAAAAAGTGTACATAAAAAAACTAAAGGAAAAAATATGCGTAAAGTTAGTATCCCAGTTGAGCCATCATTTCGTTTATTAGCACGAAGATTAGCTATACATTGGTTAGTATCATCAGCTAAAGAACGTTCTAATAGAACTTTTATTGAAAAATTAAGTTCAGAATTATTAGAAGTTGTTATGGATAAAGGAAATGCTATACGTAAAAAAGATGAATATATGAAAATAGCTGAAGAAAATAAAAGTTATGTTTTTAGTAAAAAAAATTTATCTTAAAATTTTTTAATGACAAAATCTGAAATTATAGTCTTTATTTCTTCAGGAAAAACCCATCCTTTTTCAGATAGTACTAGCATTATTTTTTCAAATATATGTTTATTTTCATATATTAACGAATGTAAATAAGAAACAACTTGATTTAAAAATGAATAGTAATAAAACTCATTATAAATGTTATTTTTAGAAATATACATTTTTCTTAAATCTGCAAAAGGGTATTTTAAAAAATCTGTCAGTATATGATTTTCTTTGTTAAAGTTAAAACTATACATATAACTCCAATTATGCCTTAGACTTGCAGGTATAATACGTTCGTCTTTGTATAATGTTAATAATTGATCTTCAAATGTTAATAATTGATCTTCAAATGTTAATAATTTATCTTCAAATAATTCTTTTTTTGATTCGTTTTCAAATAAAAAATCAAACCAATCTTTTGGTGCATAATTTACAAGTGTATCTAAATCATAATTATTTGAATCAAATTTATCTAATAAAATAGTTTTCTCTACTTTTAACAAAGCATAAAATAAATTAAAATCATCAACATTTGAAGATAAGTTACATGTCAATAATAAATTAAATTTTTCTAATGAATACCACATTTTATTAATAATAAATCCAGCATAACATTTAAAAATATAAAAACATAAGTTAATTTTGGTAATATTTGTACAAAGACTAAAATAATATCTATAAAAATAATCTTTAGTTAAAAAATTTGTATAAATTGAAATGGGATCATTTAAAGGTGAATAATTAAATATAATTTGAATAAATGCTTGACCTATTTGATATAATGTAAAATTTAATGGAGTTTTTGGTATATTAAAATAAGTATGGAATTGTTTATGTCGACTAAATTGAATTATATCATCATTTATAATGTTGTTATTTTTGTTTATAATACTTAATAATATTGTTTCATTTGAAAGTGTAAACAGATCTCTTATTCCTTTACTATTTAATAAATTATTATTTATTGTTTTAATATTTTCTAAATAAAAACCCTTTGATTCCAATAAGTTAAAAAGATATTTTCTTTGATCTAATATATTAGTTGGTTTTCGTAATAATAAACATTTACTTAAACAATTAGGTCTTATAAATACAGGATCCATTTTTTTTAAATTAAAAGTAGATGCAATAAAAAGGGTTTTTTTTTGATGAGAAATTATATTTGCTAATTTTCGTAATAAAAAAGGACTAAAATTAAATACACTTATTTCATAATAATCATAATTCATATTATATTCATGAATATTAGGAATCCAAACAATACAAGGAGATATTGTATTTATTAATTCTAATTGAAAAAATAAATTGAATGTACGATTAGTAATATTATCTATTATTAAATCGTCTAACATATTATCTTTATCTCCACAAACAAATTTTTCAAAAACTTTGTTTTTTTCATCAATATTACTTAGTGTATTTTTTCTTATTTTCCTTTTTCTGAAAGATTCAAAATTAGTAAAAAAGGGAAGATTAGAATTTGCAATCATATCTTCATAATAAGTAGTTAATGTTACAAATGGAATATGAGGATTTTTAATTATATTACTTTTTATTAATAAAAAATCTTCGTTTTCATTATCTATAACTAATATATTTTGTTTATAAATGAATGATAATGGAAAAGGAAGATTTTTCTGTTTATTATTATGTGGGTACAAATTTATATAATTATTAGCTAAAAATATTCGTCTTTCTTCAAACTTAATATTATAAATATCAAAATTATAATTATATTTTTTATTAATTAAATTATATAAATATTTATAGCCAGGTTGCTCATATTTTTTAAAAAAAAAATTGTTTAGATCTATATTATTTATTTTTTTATGTTTATTAATTGCCATAAACTGAATAATAAAGTTTTTTTCCTTATTATTAATGAAATAACTATTAGTAATCCAATGTTCTATATTATTATATAAATAACCTTTTTCAGTATTCATTTTTTTTTGATCAAATAAACAAAAATATAGAAACTTACCTTTATAACTAAAATATGTTGCATATTTGGAAAAATTTATGTGAATCTTTAAATTTTTAATTAGACTAATTAAGTTAGAAATAATAGATGAAAATAACCTTATAAATGCTTTTTTAATACGTATCCTAGTATAAGATCTAAATATAAATATATTGTGATAATCTAATAAAGAATTTATGAAAGATATAAATGCTTTAGTTATATTAATTAGTATAGTGTCATAACATTTAAGGAAATCTTCTTTCGTGTGGGTATATAACATACGTGCTTCGTCTACATGTACTGGTATTATCAAATACTTCAATATTTTTATTTGTTCATATAATTGATTTAAATTATAAATAATTTCGAATATATATTTAAATAAAATAAATATAATAAAAACAATAACAACATATATTAATATTTCTAATTGTGTCGGTGGTAATAAATTATAATTTTTTTTTATCATTCTTTGTTCTATTGATGATATTCTTGAAAGTTGTTTTGATTTTATTAATGTATTCTTAATAATCTCTTTAATTAAAATTATTTTTTCAGTTAATTTAATTTGTGCAAAAAAAAATATATTATTTTTTTCTTGATTGTAAATCCATATATATATTTTAGGTAAATTTTTACATAAAAATATATAACATTTTTTGTAAATTATTTGGTAAAGAAGTAATATAAGAATATAAATTTTATTTTTATTTATATTAATAAAATTTATAATTAAATTAATTAAATTATATAAATCTTTTTTTAATAAATTAATATTATTTATATAAGTAAATAATATTATTTTATTGTTAATAATATTTTCAATAATATTTTTATTTTTTATGATTTTTCTTTCAAAATAACTAATATTAATATCTTTTTTGTTTATATTTGATTTTAATTTTTCAATTAAGTTATTTTCTATATTATCATTTACAATACGTTCATGTGTATGTTTTAATTTTTCAATTAAATTATTTTTTCTATTATAATTATGTTCATGTGTATGTGTATGTTGTGTATGTAAAGAATACATATATTGTTTTTTTTGTTCTAAATATTCATTATTTTTAAAAGAGTTATTATATATGTCTGTTAAAGATTTATCATATATAGGATTAATATAATCAGATAAGAATATATTTTTATCTGCTATGTATTCATAATTATATTTATAATTTGCTTTTTCAAGTTGTAAATATATACTATTTTCAAAATCTACATTAAAACTATATTTTTGTTGAATTTTTGATAATTCTATTCTTTTGTATTTTTTATATGAATTTAATTTATAAGTATCATTAATTAAAAAATTTTGTATAAAATTTTTTAAATTAATTATTTTTTTTTTTTTTAAATATTTTTTATTAAAATTAATAAATGTTTCAATAAAATATTTGTAATTATTATTATTATTATTAATTTTTAAATTTATCAAATATTTATTATAATTGGATATTTTTACAAAATTACTATTTTGGACAATAAAATAATGAAGCAAAGTTATATCATTAGATTTTAAATTATATGAAGTATATTCTGATGGTGATAATAAAATTAAATTTTTTTCTTTAATATTTGTGAATCTTTTTGATTGTAAATATCTAATATTAACAAAGTTAATTTTAGAAACTGATATGTCATTTTTATCTTTATAAACAAGTTCATCTTTTTTAGTTATATATGAATATAATTTATTTAATGCATTAGAACTTATTCTTTTAATATGTGAATATAATTTACTTAATATGTTAAAACCTATTATTATAATATATGGATATAATCTATCTAAAATTATTATTGTAAGATATGAATATGATTTAGTTAATGCATTATATATCATTAATATAACATATGAATATAATTTATCCATTAGTATAGGTATCATATTTATATTTATATTTATATTTTTTATATTTATATTTCGATAAAAATTTGATTGAAAAATAAAATTGTATTTGAAAAAACGATTTACAATAAGGTTATTATATGAATCCAAATAATAAAGTAAAGTCCCATACGTATTAAAATAAGTAATACATTGTTTATAAATATCAATATGTTTTTTATTGCTTTTTTCATTTTCATATAAATTACATTCCTCTTTTTTTATTTCATTTTTATATAATTTTTTTAATTCATATAAATTAGTTTTGTAATTATATGTTTTTGATATTATATAATTTATAATATCTTCGATAAAATTAATTTTGACTAATGAAATATTTTTATTTTCAACTAAATTAATATTGTTAATTGTATAATTAATTATATAATTTAATTGTTCTTTATATGTATTTAGTTCTAAATTATATTTTTTTTTTAAAAGTATTAAACATAAATTATTTTTATTTAATTTATCATTATTATTATTTGTTTCAAAAAATCTAAATGACAATGAAGAAAAATTATCTTTTTTACTAGTTTTTCTTATTAGTTTTTTAACTTTTTTTACGACTTTTTTAAAAAAAAGACCATATCTAAATATGATAATAGATTTACTATTACTAACGGGTACTGAAACATATACATTTAATTCAGAAAAATCTAACTTAAGTGGAAAGTCCTTTAAACCCAAGTTTATACCAACAAATAAACCTAAATCTATTTCTTGTCTCCTAGTTTCATCTTGTATATATTGATATGGATGAGCTACCTCATCTCTAAATTCACAAATTTTTTTTTTAAGTTTAAATTTTAAAGGTAAATTTTCTTTCTTACAATTACGAAGATGCTCATAAATAGTTTTTTCTCCTATAGAAGAAATATATTTTCTATTTTCTATTTTTTTTTTAAATACTCCTGTTGAATTAGATAATGCAAAAAGTAAGTTTAAAGTTATATTATCTATAGTATCTAATGATTTAATTTCTTCCTTATTTTTATATATTTCTGAAATTAAATTATAAGTAGTACTATCTAGTTTAGAAATAACATTATTTAATTCAAACTGTTTTGTTAATGGACTAAGTGATTTTTTAATATAAATTATAGGCTTTACAAGATCTCTTCTATATGCGCATATAAACAAAATTATATACATTACTAAAATAATCAAAATCTTTTTTAATTGATCAAGTAATTTGACCATGTAGAAAAAAATAGTTATAAAATATTTTTTGATATATAATTCTCTTAAAATTTCTCTAATTTCAAGTATTATAAATTTGATTGTTGTTTTTTTCATAAATTTGTTATCCTCTTTTTAATCATATATATTTATATATGTTATGTGTTTTTTAATAAATTTAAAATTATATAAAATTAAATTATTGCATCCATGGCTGATTGGTATAAGCACCCAACTCATAATTGGATTTAAGTAGGTTCGATTCCTACTGGATGCACTAATTTAAATTAAGTATAAAAATTATATAAAATTGATTATATATAAATATAAATTATTTATAATATAATTATATTTATAAATTATTATAATTAAATAATATAATTATTTAATTATAATAATTATATAAATTATATTATAAATAATTTATAATTTTATATTATATAAATAATTTATAATTAAATAATTATATTATTTATTGACTAACTGATATTAGTATGTATTAGTTATTTTTATATAGTCGAATAATCGTTATAAAAATAATAATTTATTTTCTATATAGATAAATATTATCTATAAATTAATTCTAAGTAAAAATAAAAATTAATAAAATAACAATGAAAATAAATAATTTATTTAATCAAATACGAAAAAATTTAATTTATGGATATAATTTCAAAAAAGGTAGAAATACAAGAGGTGTGATTACAATACGTCATAGAGGAGGAGGTCATAAACACTTATATAGAAAAATTAGTTTAAACTATATTAAAACAGAAACAATTGGTCAAATTTTAACAATTGAACATGATCCTAACAGAAATGCAAATATATGTTTAGTTTATTTTAAAAATGATCAAAAATACAAATATATTTTACATCCACATGGTATAAAAATAGGAGATATAATTAATTATAATTCTAATAATGAAATAATGTCTACTGGAAATATATTTTCTTTAAAATGTTTGCCTTTAGGAACAATTATACATAATGTAGAATTTATTCCTAATAGGGGTGGGAAAATTGCTCGTGCAGCTGGTACAATGGCAAGACTTATTAGAAAAACATATAATATGGCTACATTAAAATTACCTTCTGGAAAAATAAAAAATCTTTCTTTAAAATGTTTTGCAACTGTAGGACAAATAGGTAACATTCAGATAAGAAATAAGATATTTAAAAAAGCAGGTTCAAAACGTTGGATAGGTCAAAGACCTAGAGTAAGAGGACTTGCTATGAATCCAGTAGATCATCCTCATGGAGGTGGAGAAGGAAAAACTTCAATAGGTAGGAAGTATCCATTAACTCCTTGGGGTTATCCTGTACATGGAAAAAAACGAAGAAAAAAATAATGTTATAAATTTTATTTAATTATTATTTTTTATTATTAATTTCTTACCTATTAGAATTGAATATACAAACTTGTTTAAAACAAAAAATGTTGATTCTATACTTTCAGTATTAATAGGTACAAAAATATCAGATAAGTCTGAATAATAATGGTAACGACTAGATACACAACAAATAGTATATATATTTAGTTGTAAACATTCTTTAAGAACTTGTTCTATGTATTTACTATTCTTTTGATCAATAATAATTATTACTATTTCAGGTATTTGTGTCATATATCTTATACCTTTTAAAGAAATTAAAAATCTATGTATTATATTTTTATTAGAATTAGTTAGTTCCCAATTTCTTAATTCATAAAGTTTTTTTTCTGTTGTAGACCAATTTGTTAAAAAACCATATAACCATTTATTAACGATGTAATGTGACCGAGTTTTTAATGAAGCTTCTATTAATAATTTTTCAATAAATTCTCCTATACCTATAAATAAAATAGATTGTTTTTTACTTGAAGCATAAAAAATAAAATTACAAGCTGATGATAATGAATAACTTATTATATTTAAATTAACTGCATAATAAGTTATCTCTTTTATTTTATAATTAATTTTTTTTTTATTATTTTTTTTTTTATTATAATAATATTTTTTGTTATCATTTAAACATCTTTTATCACCACGATAATAATAATAATGTTTTTTATACATATTAGCATTATCATATTTATAAACAATATAGGGATTTTTTTTTATTTCGTTTTTAAGTTTAAGTTTATAAGATTTATTTTCCTCAATTATAAGTTTATGTACATTATTTTTAAATATATCATTTATATTTATTTTTATATTTGAATTGTTATATTTATTCATAATTATTTATTTATTTTTTTAATAGTTTACATATTATATTTTTTAATTTAATAACAAAATTTATAAAGCTAATTAAAATATATTTGTATTTTTGATCATTTTTAAAATAAACTAAACATATATTTGCATTTCTGTTAGGATCATGTTCAATTGTTAAAATTTGACCAATTGTTTCTGTTTTAATATAGTTTAAACTAATTTTTCTATATAAGTGTTTATGACCTCCTCCTCTATGACGTATTGTAATCACACCTCTTGTATTTCTACCTTTTTTGAAATTATATCCATAAATTAAATTTTTTCGTATTTGATTAAATAAATTATTTATTTTCATTGTTATTTTATTAATTTTTATTTTTACTTAGAATTAATTTATAGATAATATTTATCTATATAGAAAATAAATTATTATTTTTATAACGATTATTCGACTATATAAAAATAACTAATACATACTAATATCAGTTAGTCAATAAATAATATAATTATTTAATTATAAATTATTTATATAATATAAAATTATAAATTATTTATAATATAATTTATATAATTATTATAATTAAATAATTATATTATTTAATTATAATAATTTATAAATATAATTATATTATAAATAATTTATATTTATATATAATCAATTTTATATAATTTTTATACTTAATTTAAATTAGTGCATCCAGTAGGAATCGAACCTACTTAAATCCAATTATGAGTTGGGTGCTTATACCAATCAGCCATGGATGCAATAATTTAATTTTATATAATTTTAAATTTATTAAAAAACACATAACATATATAAATATATATGATTAAAAAGAGGATAACAAATTTATGAAAAAAACAACAATCAAATTTATAATACTTGAAATTAGAGAAATTTTAAGAGAATTATATATCAAAAAATATTTTATAACTATTTTTTTCTACATGGTCAAATTACTTGATCAATTAAAAAAGATTTTGATTATTTTAGTAATGTATATAATTTTGTTTATATGCGCATATAGAAGAGATCTTGTAAAGCCTATAATTTATATTAAAAAATCACTTAGTCCATTAACAAAACAGTTTGAATTAAATAATGTTATTTCTAAACTAGATAGTACTACTTATAATTTAATTTCAGAAATATATAAAAATAAGGAAGAAATTAAATCATTAGATACTATAGATAATATAACTTTAAACTTACTTTTTGCATTATCTAATTCAACAGGAGTATTTAAAAAAAAAATAGAAAATAGAAAATATATTTCTTCTATAGGAGAAAAAACTATTTATGAGCATCTTCGTAATTGTAAGAAAGAAAATTTACCTTTAAAATTTAAACTTAAAAAAAAAATTTGTGAATTTAGAGATGAGGTAGCTCATCCATATCAATATATACAAGATGAAACTAGGAGACAAGAAATAGATTTAGGTTTATTTGTTGGTATAAACTTGGGTTTAAAGGACTTTCCACTTAAGTTAGATTTTTCTGAATTAAATGTATATGTTTCAGTACCCGTTAGTAATAGTAAATCTATTATCATATTTAGATATGGTCTTTTTTTTAAAAAAGTCGTAAAAAAAGTTAAAAAACTAATAAGAAAAACTAGTAAAAAAGATAATTTTTCTTCATTGTCATTTAGATTTTTTGAAACAAATAATAATAATGATAAATTAAATAAAAATAATTTATGTTTAATACTTTTAAAAAAAAAATATAATTTAGAACTAAATACATATAAAGAACAATTAAATTATATAATTAATTATACAATTAACAATATTAATTTAGTTGAAAATAAAAATATTTCATTAGTCAAAATTAATTTTATCGAAGATATTATAAATTATATAATATCAAAAACATATAATTACAAAACTAATTTATATGAATTAAAAAAATTATATAAAAATGAAATAAAAAAAGAGGAATGTAATTTATATGAAAATGAAAAAAGCAATAAAAAACATATTGATATTTATAAACAATGTATTACTTATTTTAATACGTATGGGACTTTACTTTATTATTTGGATTCATATAATAACCTTATTGTAAATCGTTTTTTCAAATACAATTTTATTTTTCAATCAAATTTTTATCGAAATATAAATATAAAAAATATAAATATAAATATAAATATGATACCTATACTAATGGATAAATTATATTCATATGTTATATTAATGATATATAATGCATTAACTAAATCATATTCATATCTTACAATAATAATTTTAGATAGATTATATCCATATATTATAATAATAGGTTTTAACATATTAAGTAAATTATATTCACATATTAAAAGAATAAGTTCTAATGCATTAAATAAATTATATTCATATATAACTAAAAAAGATGAACTTGTTTATAAAGATAAAAATGACATATCAGTTTCTAAAATTAACTTTGTTAATATTAGATATTTACAATCAAAAAGATTCACAAATATTAAAGAAAAAAATTTAATTTTATTATCACCATCAGAATATACTTCATATAATTTAAAATCTAATGATATAACTTTGCTTCATTATTTTATTGTCCAAAATAGTAATTTTGTAAAAATATCCAATTATAATAAATATTTGATAAATTTAAAAATTAATAATAATAATAATAATTACAAATATTTTA